CGGAATTTCTACAATAAATTAGATAGGTAGCTAGTATAGTTCCCTATCCACGAATCTGCCATTGTACGGAAATAATTGTACTGGAATATAGGATGAATACCTTGAAGAGGTAGAAGTAGTAAAATGGAAAATGCTTTCTTTATACACGTTATACACGAAGAAAAATTCTGATTTGATTGATATCAGGAGATCAAATAAGTTATTCATTCATTCATTGAATGATAAATGACTACAAGCGAAGGAGATACACGATTTAAAAAACGGAAGATCCCATATTTCACAATTGTATCTAGAATAACTGGAAAAGTGGAAACAAGACCAGATATAATTTGATCGTTATGAGCCAATCCAAAATCGTTGTAGATCGAACCAATCATGAGTTCCCAACCATGGGTAGAGTGAAATCCGATCCATAAATCAGTAACTAAAAGAATCGAAAAAGCTTTTATTGTGTCACTTAAGTTATAGAGGAATTCCTGAACCCAAGAATTAAGAATGACAAGTTCTTCATTACCCAGAATAAAATAACCACTTAGAATAGCGAAACAGATTATATTTGTCGACAAATGCAAAATGATATGGAGATTATATTCATTGTGTGTTTTGACCAATTGTATCGTTTCCTTGTGTATTCCTATACGAAGCTTTTGTATATGTGTCTCGGGGTATTCCTTTACCATTTCATTCAACAAGAGGAGTTCCTCTAATTCTAGGAATTTTTGTAGAACATTTTTCTCTTGAATATCATTCAAAAAAGTTTCGGATTGCCTAGTATTCCACCAATTAGTAACCCAAGGTTCCAGACTTTTATTAAATGATAGAGAGACCCACCAGGGCAAAAATACTATAGATGCAAGATATGGTAGGGAAGTCAATGCTTTCTTTTTTTTCATTTTTTATCTGTGAATTGTTAATGAACTGCTTCATTCGTCAACTCTATCTGATCTGATATTTCTCTAAAGTACGAGTTCTATAACAAGGTATCGAACCTATGGATCTATTCCCATTTTTGTGTAATAATTTAGTCCTTGGGTCTAGAAGGAATTATAGAAATAGAATAAGGGTCCTTTTCGGATGAAAAAAAAGAAGTAAATAGAATTTTCCGATATCTCAATTGGGCAAATTCGAACGAATTTCATCTTCATTTGTTCCTTTCGATAAGCACTCGAAAAACCCACTTGAAGTAACGAATATTATTCGGATTTCAAGACGAAAAAACTCCCTCTGGATCAATTAATTATTTCGAAATGTTGCACCCGTATAATCACAGCGAAGGAATAAGGTATCAATTCCAAATCTGGGACCTAAAAAGAGGAATTCTGTATTTACGAAATACATGTTATGTTCGGATATTTGACGAATCCATACTTATTAGACTTTTTATTAGTATAAAAAAAAAAGAATTGAGTTGGGCCCCATACGCATACAAAATAGTTTTGGTATATAAAAAAATTCCTTCTTATTATAGTTTATTATAGTTATTCCATATACGTTCTCCTACTTTTTTTTTTGTTTTATTCTATGTGGATCGCTGCGCCAACGGAACGCAGAAATAGAATCTAACATGTTTTGCTCAAATGAACATTCTGGAGAAACTTCAGTTGTATTAAATTAAAAAGGAAATTAGCAAGTTCCTTCCCTCATGCTGAGAAAACATTCATTCTTCAGTTCATTTCAAAATACTTCAATTGGTACGCGCAAGAAATAGGCTAATTCTGCAGCTTTTTGTTCAATTTCTCGTGGAGTAAAATTCTCATCAGTACGAGTCAAGGGAATGGTTCCTTGGCCTCTGATTTCCATATAAAGAACACGACGAGGAAAAAGACCCTCTTTAACCTCCATTCTGATTGATTGGATATCTTTCATAAAGAAGCGAAGGAAGATTCGACGATTTATTCCAGGGAATCCCCAACGAAAAATACACATTATTCCTTCTTTTCTATCGAATCGGTCATAACCACTACCCACATTCCATGAAATTGTACACCACAAATAGGAACTAATGAATAGACCCGCGATCCCATAGAAAGACATCACGATCCCTTGTGGAAAAAAAATTATTTGCTGAGATGGAAATCCGGATATCAGATTCCTACCAAGATAACTGGAAGTTCCAACCACTAAGAATCCTAGTGAACCTAAAAAAAGGATACAGGCCCAGCAAAAATTACTTGTTTTTCGAGACCCTGTTATAAGTTCTATCCATATATGTTCTGATCGCCAGTTCATACTATACTAGATCCATTTGCATTCGATTGGAATTGAGAGAATAACCAAAATGAATTTTACTTTTCTTGATGCCGAAGTAACTTTCATCAACTAGTACTATTCTGATATGAACCATTAGGAGTAATTGGTTAGATACATTGACTTTCTATTATAAAAATATTCGCTGATCATTTTTAACCAGCTATACCCGCACATACATGCATTTATGCACATATCATGTATCCGCATGCATAACAGTTCTTTCATTTGTGTTCGGAAAGAGCCACATATCCTACCATATTACACTAAATAAATATCTGTATTATGATCCAGTGTTGAAATAAATTGATGAAATTTGGTCCCATCGGATCTAGACAATCTTATTTTTTTGGACATGAAGAAATAAAGAAGCCATTGCAATTGCCGGAAATACTAGGCCCACTAAAGGAACAAAAATAGAGGGTAAATTAAGATCTGTCATGGAATGGGTACCTCGATTTCATATTTTTACCTATTATAAAGATATCTTATGATAAGTATATCTATTATAAATAATATTAAGTATATAAATAATATTAAGTAGTTAATAAGTGCAAGGAATGGGGAATTCCATTAAGTGTACCTATTCATCTTTCTACGCAAATATGTATGATAATCCGCTTTAATAAATTTTCTTATTATTCTACTATCCTCATATTCTTTCTATCTTTCGAATAAGGAGTTTCTTATTAATATTAAAGAGTTTATTAGTTTATTATTATAAATTATATAAATAATAAGTTAAGTTCGCGGCTCTAACTAAACTAATTCAATCCAACAAACAGGGATTCCTAGTAAAAAAGGGGAGTTCTTGGTAGATATAGAAATCAACTTCTATTCTATATTTTCTTTCGATATTTTTTTTTTATCTATTTTTCATTATTGTATATATTAATAGGTAAGAAGGCCAGAGAAAATTATTTTGATTTTCCCTAATTCCTCGGAAGGATAAATTCACTTTTTATCCTGTTGATAGAAGGTTTCTTATTATTAATCAGGAATAGAATAGAGGTGGGGTAAAAAAATAGATTTGGAGGAAAAAATACAAAGTAATTATCCGATGACTCTGACTACAAGTAGAACTTATGTCACCAAAGAAAACACCATTCTTCTTAGTTTTTTGATTACGATGAACTAAATACCTGTCCACTACAATTCGCTACAAAAAAAAATAATGGAATCTAGTGCTATACTTTAATTTTTTTTTGAATTTTGATTCAAGGGAAAGAAACCGTGGAGCTGAAATAACTCACTTAGAACACCTTTTAAAGGATTACGTGGTACGATTGGGTCGAATAAGCCCTTATGGAATGAATACTCAGCCGCTTGTGAACCATCGGGTACTGTTTTATTCAATGTTTGTTCAATTACTCTTTTACCCGCAAATGCAATGTAGGCATTGGGTTCAGCAATAATAACATCTCCCAACATACCAAAACTGGCTGTTACTCCACCGGTTGTAGGAGATGTAAGGATTGATACATAGAATAACTTTTTATTTGATTGATAATTATATGAAGCAGAAGATATTTTAGCCATTTGCATCAAGCTCAAACTTCCTTCTTGCATGCGTGCTCCTCCAGAAGCACACACAATAATGACAGGTAGAGATCGATTAGTAGCATACTCGATCAAACGGGTGATTTTCTCACCTACTACAGATCCCATACTACCTCCCATGAACTGAAAATCCATAACCCCAATTGCTATGGGAATACCATTTAGTTGACCTATGCCTGTTTGAACAGCTTCAGTTAAACCTGTCCTTCTTTGATAAGAATGGATACGATCTCTATAAGGTTCCTCCTCTGAATGAAATTCAATGGGGTCCATAGAGACCATATCTTCATCCATAGGATCCCAAGTGCCCGGATCAATCAAAAGTTCGATTCTATCTGAACTACTCATTTTCAAATGATATCCACACTGTTCACAAATATTCATTTTTGACCTAAAAAATTTTTTATAATTTAATCCATAACAATTTTCGCATTGAACCCATAAATGTCTGTATTTTTTATTTATATCGAAATCATGAAATCTTCCTCTTATATTGAAATCACGGACGTTACCACTAGTTCTTATACTAGAATTCCCACTTTCACTACCACTTATGCTTTCAGTACAAATGAAACTATAAATGTAACTATCACTGTAATTTTCGGTACCACCAAAAATGTAACTATTAATACTGACTTCACAACGAAGATAACTATCAATGCAACTATTAATGTGATTTTTCCAACTGGATTGAGTATGATACATGGAATGATAATAGTAGTGATTGTTACTCTTAGACCTACTATTCAAATAACTGGAAAAAAAACTTTCAAGTTCACTCAGAAAAAAACTATCATTGTCAATCTCAAAAATATGATTTTCAATATCAAAATATACAGAATAACTGTCACCATGACTATCCCTAACTAAAAAAGTGTTATCAGAGATCAAACTCCAAATATCCCTGATATCAAATAAATAATCAACATTACTGAAACTATAACTTCCACCGTCATTCCAACTAGGAATGTTTTTCTCCGTATCATTTAGAATGGGTTCTTCACTTCCACTGGTATGTCCAATAGCATTAAGACTACTCATTGATTTACTTAGCCCACACCTATGTTCTAACTTCTCGTTAGACAACATCGAAATCGAATTGAACCACCATTTTTCCATAGAGTCTTCCTGCTCCTTATTTGATGAAAATATAATAGATGAATAGTCATTCGATGAATAATCATTTTACTATT